TGTAGTATATGAAATTCTTCTTCTGAGGGATAGAGGAGTTAAATGGTTTGTATGGGAAAGGTTTTATTTGGTGAAATTTCACTAATACTAAAATTTAAGTTAAATTTTGTGGACTACTAGAATGGATAATAGCCTCTATAAGGAAGTAAGTTTTCTTCTTCTTTTTTAAAAAATTTAATGTTTTTGGGGTTTGGCATTAAAATTTGAGGTGGGGGAGGGGGGGGGTTTGGAGAGTATTTTTAGTAGTTTTGTTAGTATTATGTCTTACAAACATGAATAAATAAGCCTTTCGAGCTTTGCTTATGTGGATAAATGATTCTTAACTAGAATGTACTTCTAGACGATGTGCTGTTCTTTCATGCCTTGACGGCTATGTTGAGGAAGGCATCCGAAAATAAAAAAATACCAAATGTCTGACACCACAGTTATGTTGGTCATGGGCTGATTAGACCTGTTACCATCGAGATGTCTTATTTAAGGGGAACGTATGGACGATAAAGCAATTGATGGCCCTGAAGTAAGAACCAGATGTCTGATAAAGTTTCACATTAGCTACCCCCAAGTTTAATGGGCCCGGAGCGAGAAGAGGGGGACTAGTGGGCGGGTTGTTGATTTCACGGAGGATGGTAGAAATAGAAACCCAATGGGGAAGGGGATAGTCGTATGGAAGAGAAAGGCCTATGATTTGAATGGTGTATGTCTAATAACACAGATATGTCTAGAAACATTATATGAATGTACTTCTTAATATTCATGTTGAAGTTCATTTTAATTAATTTTATGGCCTAATTCATTAATTGATTACACATGCTTATATGCTTGGGGAAAATAAATTAATGCACGATATACATTAATGTCTAATGTACTAGATAATTTTATGTACGTTCAAGAAGTAGTTTAAGTAGAATATCAGCTTTGGGTGTTGATGGTGAGGAGATAATTCCTTCTTCTTGATGTCCTGAGAAGAGATTATTCTTCATTTTTGGTTTACAAGACCAAAGTAATATTTATACTATCGGGACTAAGTTTCATTTTAGTATTTTGTCTTCGATGATTCCGGAGATAGGTATGAGGATGAGGATAATTGAGAAGTAGCTGATAGAGGCTAGTTGTCCAATGATAATGAATGGATGTTCAACTGGTTGACCTCCGATTCATGTTAGAATGAAGAGATTGGCTACTAGGATTCAGTAAAGAGTTTGGGTAATTGGGCGGAAGGTGAGGCTGCGTTGTTTAGAAGTGTGAAGGAAGGGCAGGAGGGCTAGGATTAAAATTGATAGTACTAGGGCTACTACCCCTCCTAGTTTATTAGGGATAGATCGGAGGATGGCATAAGCAAATAGGAAATATCATTCTGGTTTAATATGGGGTGGGGTGTTTAGTGGGTTAGCTGGTATGTAGTTGTCTGGGTCTCCTAGTATGTCCGGGAAGAATAACACTAGGGTTATGAGAATTAAGAATATAATTAGGATACCTAGGATATCTTTGATTGTATAGTAGGGATGAAATGGGATTTTATCTGCATCTGAGTTTAATCCTGTTGGGTTGTTTGATCCTGTTTCGTGAAGGAAAAGAAGGTGAACGATTGCTAGGGCCGCGATGATAAATGGTAAGATGAAGTGGAAAGCGAAGAATCGGGTCAAGGTGGCTTTGTCTACTGAGAAGCCTCCCCAAATTCATTCGACTAGGGTTGTTCCAATATATGGGATGGCTGATAGGAGGTTTGTAATAACTGTGGCGCCTCAGAATGATATTTGTCCTCATGGAAGGACATAACCTATAAATGCTGTGGCTATGACTGCGAACAGTAGAAGTACTCCAATGTTTCATGTTTCCAGGAAAGTATAGGATCCGTAGTATATTCCTCGTCCTACGTGGAGGAATAAGCAGATGAAGAATATGGAGGCTCCGTTGGCGTGAAGGTAACGGATTAATCAGCCGTAGTTTACGTCTCGGCAGATATGGGTGACTGATGAGAATGCCGTTATTGTGTCTGATGTGTAGTGTATTGCTAGAAAAAGGCCTGTAATGATTTGTACTATAAGGCATAGTCCTAGGAGAGAGCCAAAGTTTCATCATGATGAGATGTTGGATGGGGTGGGCAAGTCGATGAAAGCGTGGTTAATAATTTTAAGAAGGGGATGGGTTTTTCGGATATTTGTCATTAGGGGTTTCTATAGTTGAATTACAACGATGATTTTTCATGTCATTGGTCACAGTTAAGTGCTGTGTAGAAATAATGACAAATTATATGTTTATTTTAAGTCTATTATTTTTGACTGGTAGTTTAGGTTTAGCGTTAAAACCTTCACCAATTTATGGGGGATTGGGTTTGATTATTAGTGGTTGTATCGGGTGTTTGATAGTTTTAGGTTTTGGTGGGTCATTTTTGGGTTTAATAGTATTTTTGATTTACTTAGGTGGGATGTTAGTTGTATTTGGTTATACAACTGCTATAGCCACTGAGGAGTATCCAGAGACTTGGGGTTCTAATTGGTTAATTTTCAGTTTTTTAGTCTTAGGGTTCTTTATAGAGTTGATAGTGTTTTATTTGTTAAATTTCTATGATGAGGTTGAGTTAATTGATTTTAGTGGTTTAGGTGATTGGCTGATGTATGAGATTGATGACGTTGGGGTGATATTAGAGGGTGGAATTGGGGTTGCAGCTATGTATAGTTGTGCTACTTGGATAATGGTAGTGGCTGGGTGGTCTTTGTTTGCTGGTATTTTTATTATTATTGAAATCACTCGGGACTAATAATATAGAGAGTAAAGATAAGTGAGATTGTGATTAAGAAAGATAGGAAGTATAGTTTGACTAGCCCTTTTTGATTGGTTATTATTTTAGATATATAGGCATGTGTAATTGAGGTGGATTTTGGGATTGTTTTTTCTAGTCAGATTGTGTCTAGAAGGTTTGAAGATAATTTATAGCTTGGATTTAAAGTTTTTTGTGGGATGATTCGGTGGATAATTGATGGAAAGTATCCTAGGGATGTTGAGAATGATGCGGGTTTTGAGGTGGTTTTTATGGAGAAGTTTAGGGTTAAGTTATTTAGTTCTAGGGCTATGGCAAATCCTATGATTGAAATCAGTAGGGCTGTAACTTTAAGGTATCAAGGTATTGTGAGCATTGGAATATTGGTTGGGGGGATATTAAGTGAGATGAGGAAGCCAGCGAAAATGCTTCCTAGCGCTAATCGTTTGATAGGATTAATAAGGTCTGGGTTACTTTCGTCTATGATGATTAGTGGGGAATAACGTGGTTTTGTTATAGTGACAAAGTAAATAATTCGTATGCTGTATATAGCGGTTATGGTTGTGGCGATTAGAGTGACTATTAGGGCTCAGGCGTTGGTATTGCACGTGTTAATGGATTCGATGATAAGGTCTTTTGAATAGAAGCCTGTGAGAAATGGCATACCTGTTAGGGCTAAACTGCCAATGATGAAGCATGATGATGTGAATGGTATTGTTTTTATTATGTTGCCTATTTTTCGGATGTCTTGTTCGTCGTTAAGATTGTGAATAATTGATCCAGAGCATATAAATAATATGGCTTTGAAAAATGCGTGGGTGCAGATGTGGAGGAAGGCTAAGTGAGGTTGGTTAATTCCTAAAGTTACTATTATAAGACCTAGTTGGCTGGATGTAGAGAAAGCTACAATTTTTTTGATGTCGTTTTGGGTTAGGGCACAGATTGCTGTAAATAGTGTGGTAATGGCTCCAAGACATAATATAGCTGTTAGGATGGTACTGTTGTTTGAGGTTAATGGGTGGAATCGGATTATTAGGAAGATGCCTGCGACGACTATAGTGCTTGAGTGAAGTAGGGCTGAGACGGGGGTTGGCCCTTCTATGGCTGATGGAAGTCATGGGTGAAGGCCAAATTGGGCTGACTTTCCTGTGGCTGCGATTAATAGGCCTGAGAGTGGTACTAGGTCACTGCTGTTGGTTAAAAAGATTTGTTGGAGTTCTCAGGAGTTTATATTTAGGCAGAATCAGGTTATAGCTAAAATAAAGCCTACGTCTCCGATTCGATTGTATAGAATTGCTTGTAGGGCTGCTGTGTTGGCGTCTGCACGACCGTATCATCATCCAATAAGTAGGAATGATATAATTCCTACTCCTTCCCAGCCGATGAAAAGTTGGAATAGGTTATTAGCTGATGTTAGGATTAATATAGTAATTAGAAATAGTATTAGGTATTTGATAAATCGGTTGATGTTGGGGTCTGAATGTATGTATCAGGAGGAGAATTGTATGATTGATCAAGTAACGAACAGGGCTACGGATAAAAATAAAATTGAAAAATAGTCAATTTTAAAGCTTATTGTAAGTTTAACGGAATTAATAGTGATTCAATGTCAGCTGGTAATTATATATTCTGTATTATAGTGGAAGAATAGTAATAGTGGTAGTAGGCTAAGGAAAAATGAGTATTTAATTGATGAGGTGGCATATGATGGGTAGTTGATAATTTTAGTTAGGTTTGTTGAGGAGATAATGATGGGTGTTGCTAGTAGAATAAGAATTATGAGAATTGAGGATGTTATTATGTTAATTACTTTTATTTGGAGTTGCACCAAGGTTTTTGGTTCCTAAGACCAATGGATTACTTCTATCCTATAAAAGTAAGAAAGCCATAGTTTTAGGTATGGGGGCATGAATTAGCAGTTCTTGCATACTTTCTTGGTAAATAAAGAGTTTTATCTCTTGTTGTTAGATTCACAGTCTAATGTTTTTTGTAAACTATATTTACATGATGTTAAGCCTGTAATGAGTTTGGGGTTGGTTGTGAGTAAAATTAGGGGGATAATGTGAAGAGCTATGAGTGTAAGTTCTCGTGTGTGGGATGGTTGAAGGTTATTTATATGGTTGGTTAGCTTGCCTCGTTGGGTTGTAATAATTATATATATTGTATATATTCCTGTAATGACAATATTTACTGCTATAAGAATGATGGAGGGGTTGGATCAGGAGAATATTGATATTACAATAAATAACTCTCCTATAAGATTGATTAGTGGTGGAAGGGCTAAGTTAGCTAAGCTTGCTAATAGTCATCATGTAGCTATTAGTGGAAAGATTATTTGTAGGCCTCGGGCTATAATTATAGTACGGCTGTGAATTCGTTCATAGTTAGTATTTGCTAGGCAGAATAGAAGTGAGGAAGTTAAGCCATGGGCAATTATTAGAATAGTTGCTCCTATAAAGCTTCATGGTGTTTGGATCATAATAGCTGCAATGACTAAAGCTATATGGCTGACAGATGAGTAAGCAATTAATGATTTGAGGTCTGTTTGACGAAGACAGATTGAGCTAGTTATAACTATGCCTCATAATGAGAGTATAATAAACGGGTATGCTATGTTTTTTGCTAGTGGGTCTAGAATGATTGAGATTCGTATCATACCGTAACCTCCTAGTTTTAGAAGGATGGCTGCTAAAATTATAGAGCCTGCGATTGGAGCCTCTACGTGGGCTTTTGGTAGTCACAAGTGGACTCCGTACAAGGGTATTTTGATGAGGAATGCTATTATGCATGCTAGTCATAGAATGTTGTTGGATCATGTTGAGTCTAAGGGATGAGTTAAAAGGGAGAGGATTAAGAAATTAAGAGTTCCTGTTGAGTTTTGAATTGAGATGAGGGCGATTAGAAGAGGGATGGAGCCAACTAATGTGTAGAATAGAAAGTAGATTCCAGCGTTTAGGCGTTCCGTTTGGTTACCCCATCGGGTGATGATAATTAGTGTGGGGATAAGGGTGGCTTCAAATAGGATGTAAAATAAGATAAGTTCAGTTGCAGAGAATGTTATAATGAGTAGGGCTTGAAGGCTGATGAGTATGGAAATATAAAGTTTTTGGTGGGATAAGGGTTCTTTTTTTATATGGTTTTGGCTGGCTAAGATTATTAGTGGAAGAAGTCAGGTTGTTAGAATGATTAATGGTGTAGATAAGGGGTCGGAAGAAAATGTGGTTGAGAAGTTTAGGTAATTTTCATCGTTTTGTCATAATAGGGTTAGGCTGAGTAGGCTTACTAGGAAACTGTATGAGGTTACGTTGGTTCAGACTTTTTTATTTTCTGATAATCATGTTAGTGGAAGGAGTATAAGTGATGGAAGAATAATTTTTAACATTGTAGGAGATTAAGGTTCTGCACATAGTCGGTTCCGTATGTGTTTGATACTTTTACTAGTAAGGCTAAGCCTACTGCTGCTTCGCAGGCTGCAAATACTAAGATGGTAATGGGGATTGGTATAGAGACTATGGAGTTAGAATTTAGTGTGGATATTGAGGTTATAATAAACAAGGATAATATTATTCCTTCAAGGCATAGGAGGGTAGATATAAGGTGGGAGCGAAACATTAAAGTACCTAAGAGTGATAAGGAAAATGCTAAGGTTAAATTAAGAAAGGCAGATGTCATTATTGGTAATTATGACAATTATCATAATCTAATGAGTCGAAATCATTAATTTTATTTAAACTAATTACCAGCTATTCTGTTCATTCTAATCCTTTTTGTGATCATTCGTAACTAAGGCCTAGGGCTAGAATAGTAATTAGAATGAAAGCTACTGTAATTATTATGGGTGTATTGGTTGTTTGAATTGCTCATGGGAGGGGGAGTAGGAGGGCAATTTCTAGGTCAAATAGTAGAAATGTGATTGCTACTAGAAAGAATTTTATTGAGAATGGGAGACGTGCAGAGCTTGTTGGGTCAAATCCGCATTCATATGGGTTTGCTTTTTCGGAATAGAGGTTTATTTGAGGTAGTCAGAATGCGATTAAGACAAGAGTAAGAGATAATGAAATGTTAATTGTAATAATAATGAATAAATTGATTACTCCCTTCCGAGTGTTTTCAGAATCTACTAATTGGAAGTCAGTTATATTGGTTATACTAAGAGAGTAGGATCCTCATCAATAGATAGAGACGTATAGGAATAGTCAGACTACGTCTACGAAATGTCAGTATCATGCTGCGGCTTCAAATCCGAAGTGATGTTTGGATGTGAAGTGAAATTTTAATTGTCGTAGGAGGCAGACAATGAGGAAAGTTGAGCCAATGATTACGTGAAGGCCGTGAAATCCTGTTGCTATAAAGAATGTTGAGCCGTAAATTCCGTCTGAGATAGAAAATGATGTTTCAAAGTATTCTGAGGCTTGGAGGATGGTGAAGTACAAACCTAGGAGAATCGTAATAAGTAAGGCTTGATTTATATGATTTCGTTTTCCCTCTATTAGGCTGTGATGTGCTCATGTGATGGAAACTCCTGATGCCAGTAATACTGATGTATTTAAAAGGGGGACTTCTAGTGGGTTCAGTGGTGTGATCCCTGTTGGAGGTCAGCAGCCACCTAGGTCATGTGTGGGGACTAAGCTGGAGTGGTAGAATGCTCAGAAGAATCCAGCGAAGAAGAAGATTTCGGATACAATAAATAAGATTATTCCGTATCGCAATCCTTTTTGTACAATAGGGGTGTGGTGGCCTTGGTATGTTCCTTCACGGATAATGTCTCGTCATCATTGATATATAGTTAGGATATTTGCTAGAAGGCCTAGAGATAAGAGGATTGTGGAGTTATAGTGGAATCATATTACTAAGCCGGATGTTAGGAGGAGAGCTGAGAAAGCTCCTGTTAGTGGTCATGGGCTTGGATTTACTATATGATATGCGTGGGTTTGGTGGGTCATTATGTATTATCATGTAAATAGAGGCTTACTAGAAGTGTAAATACATATGCTTGAATTAGGGCTACAGCGAATTCAAGTACTGTTAGTAATAGTAAGATAATAAATGTAATAGTGGCAGTTGGTGGGCTGATGTCTATGAGAACTAGAGTAGCCCCTCCGATTAGGTGTATTAGTAGGTGGCCTGCGGTGATATTAGCTGTTAGTCGTACTGCTAGTGCTATTGGTTGAATAAACAGGCTAATGGTTTCGATAATAATTAGTATAGGGATAAGCGAGATGGGTGTTCCTTGAGGGAGGAAATGGGCTAAAGAATTTTTTAGTTTATGTCGGAATCCTAGGATTACGGCTCCAGCTCATAGTGGGATTGCTATACTTAGGTTCATAGATAATTGGGTAGTAGGGGTGAATGTGTGTGGGAGAAGTCCTAGTAGGTTTGTTGAGCCAATAAATATAATTAGGGAGACAATTATTAGGGCCCAAGTTCGTCCTTTTGGTGTGTGAATTAGTATTATTTGTTTAATAATAAGTTTAATTAGTCAGTGCTGGAATGAGTGAAGACGGTTGCTAATTAAGCGTTCTGATGATGGAAATAGAATTGATGGGAATATGATAATGGTGACAACAATTGGGAGTCCTATTATTGTTGGGGTAATGAAAGAGGCAAATAGATTTTCGTTCATTTTGATTCTCAAGGGTTTTTTGTTTTTTCTGTGGTTAGTACTTTCAGTGAAGGAGCTGCAGGAAAAGTCTGTGTAGAAATTTTTAATTGAAATAAAATAAATAGCGTAGCTATTGAGGACACAATTGTAATGAATCATGTGGATGTATCTAGTTGTGGCATATCATTGTGGAGATTTGTAGTCTCTAACTTTAGCTTAAAAGGCTAACGCTCTAAGCTTCACAATGACTTTAAATTATTGAGGCTGATCAGTTTTCAAAGTACTTTAGGGGAACTATTTCGAGGACGATGGGTATGAAGCTATGGTTGGATCCACAGATTTCAGAGCATTGACCATAGAATAGGCCAGGACGGTTTGATGTTACTGTAGCTTGGTTCAGACGACCTGGGATTGCGTCAGTTTTTAATCCTAGTGATGGAACAGCTCATGAGTGTAGAACGTCTTCAGATGAAATTAATATACGGATTGGAAGTTCTATTGGGAGAACCACTCGATTATCGACTTCTAGAAGGCGTAGTTCACCAGGTTTTAGATCGTTAGTCGGAATTATGTAAGAGTCAAAGCATAAGTCTTCATAGTCAGTGTATTCGTAGCTTCAGTATCACTGGTGTCCTATGGTTTTTACTGTTAGTACTGGGTTGTTAATTTCGTCTATTATATATAGAATTCGAAGGGAGGGGAGAGCAATTAAAATGAGGATAACAGCTGGGAGGATTGTTCAGATTGTTTCAACTTCTTGAGCGTCTATTGTGCTTGTGTGTGTGAGTTTTGTTGTTAGTATTAATGAGATAATGTATAATACTAAAGAGCTAATAAGAAATACAATTATTAGCGTATGGTCGTGGAAGTTTGTAAGTTCTTCTATAATGGGAGATGTGGCATCTTGTAAGCCTAATTGGAAAGGATAAGCCATGTAAGATATATAGATTTAAGTCTATAATTTAACTTTGACAAAGTTATGTAATTATTTTACTAATATCTCATTGAGAAAGACATAGTGGTTATGAAATTGGCTTGAAACCAGTTTTAGGGGGTTCGAATCCTTCCTTTCTTATTTTACTTTTACATAGGAAGGTTCTTCGAATGTATGGTAGGGTGGCGGACATCCGTGAAGTCATTCTAGATTAGTGGAAGAGTATGAAACTGATAAGACTTCTCGTTTTGATGCGAAGGCTTCTCAGATTATGAAAATTATTACAAGTACAGCTGTAAGTGAAATGAATGACCCCATAGATGATACTGTGTTTCATGTAGTGTAGGCATCTGGGTAGTCGGAGTAGCGTCGTGGCATTCCTGAAAGGCCTAAGAAGTGTTGGGGGAAAAATGTTATATTTACTCCTACAAATATAATGGCAAAATGGGCTTTTGCTCATGTATCATCTAGAGTGTATCCTGAGAATAATGGAAATCAGTGCACAAATCCAGCTATAATAGCAAATACTGCTCCTATGGATAGAACATAGTGGAAGTGGGCTACTACATAATATGTATCGTGAAGTACAATATCAAGGGATGAATTAGATAAAACAATACCAGTTAATCCGCCTACTGTGAAAAGGAAAATAAAGCCTAGGGCTCATAGTATAGCGGGAGATCATTTGATATTACCTCCGTGCAAGGTTGCAAGTCAGCTAAATACTTTTACACCTGTGGGAATAGCAATGATTATAGTAGCAGATGTAAAATAGGCTCGTGTATCTACGTCTAGGCCTACTGTGAATATGTGATGTGCTCATACAATGAATCCTAGGAAGCCAATAGATATTATGGCTCATACTATACCCATATACCCGAATGGTTCTTTTTTTCCAGAATAATAAGTGACTACATGTGAGATAATTCCGAATCCTGGAAGAATAAGAATATAGACTTCTGGGTGACCAAAAAATCAAAATAGGTGTTGATAGAGAATAGGGTCTCCTCCTCCAGCGGGGTCGAAGAAAGTTGTATTTAGATTTCGATCTGTTAGAAGTATTGTAATACCTGCTGCTAAAACTGGTAATGAGAGAAGTAAGAGAACAGCTGTAATTAATACTGATCATACAAATAGAGGTGTTTGATATTGGGTTATTGCGGGGGGTTTTATGTTAATGATAGTAGTAATAAAATTGATAGCCCCTAAGATAGAGGATACTCCAGCTAAGTGAAGGGAGAAAATAGTTAAGTCTACTGATGCTCCGGCGTGGGCTAGATTGCCAGCTAAAGGTGGGTACACTGTCCATCCTGTCCCCGCTCCGGCTTCTACTATAGAGGATGCTAGTAGAAGAAGAAATGATGGTGGAAGGAGTCAAAAACTTATGTTGTTTATTCGTGGGAATGCTATATCGGGGGCTCCAATTATTAGAGGGACAAGTCAGTTTCCGAAGCCACCAATCATTATGGGTATTACTATAAAGAAAATTATTACAAATGCATGGGCGGTGACGATTACATTATAGATTTGGTCATCACCTAAAAGGGCTCCTGGCTGTCCTAGTTCTGCCCGAATTAAAATGCTTAAGGCTGTTCCTACTATTCCTGCTCAGGCACCAAATAGTAAGTAGAGGGTTCCAATATCTTTGTGATTAGTTGAAAAGAGTCAACGATTTACGAACATAGGTAAGATGGCTGAGTAAGCATTAGACTGTAAATCTAAAGACAGGGGTTTAAGTCCCCTTTTTACCAAGCCTTAAGGTGATAATCATGTCGAATTGCAAATTCGAAGGTGTAGGGAATAACCTACTAAGGCTTCTCCCGCCCTTTTTTCTTACAGGCGGGAGAAGTAGATTGAAGCCAGTAATAGGGTATTTAGCTGTTAACTAAATTTTCGTGGGTTTAAATCCTTCCAATCTAGTGAGGTCTTAGCTTAATTAAAGCAATTGATTTGCATTCAATAGATGTAGGATATAGTCTTACAGTCCTTATCAGAAGTAAACTTGCTTTTTCTTGCTTGAGAGGCTCTGTCTGTAATATCCTAACTCTATGAGTGCGCGGTGAAAGGGGGAGTGTAAGTGTGCTAATTACTGTCAGTGTTGGTATAATGAAGTTGTGTTTGAAATTTGGGTGGTGGAGTACTATTTTTGAGTTATTGTTGGTTGGGAATATAGTGAGTGAGGTAGAATAAATTAAACGTGTATAGAAAAATAGATTTAGTAATGCTATTATGGCTATTAGTGTTGCTATGGTTGTAGAGTTGTTTTTTAGAAGTTCTGAGATGATAGCTCATTTTGGTAGAAATCCTGTGAGTGGTGGGAGGCCACCTAGTGATAGTAGAATTAAGGAGGTTATTGATAGAATTATTGGGGTTTTGTTTCATAGAAGTGAGATAGAGCTGATTGTTGTAGATGAGTTTATTGTGAGAGTAATAAATATAGGAATGGTTAGGATAATATAAATTACTAGGTTAAGGAGTGTAAGGTTAGGATTGTAGGGGAGGATGGCTATCATTCATCCTATGTGGGCGATTGAGGAATATGCTATAATTTTTCGTGTTTGTGTTTGGTTTAGTCCTCCTCAGGCTCCGATGAAGATTGATGAGATTGCTAGAATGGTTGTGATGGTTGGATTTAGGAGATGAAAAATTTGGAATAGAATAGATAGGGGTGCAATTTTTTGTCAGGTAAGCAAGATTAGACCTATATGAATTGGGATTCCTTGTGTGACTTCTGGTAATCAGTAGTGGAATGGTGCTAGACCTAGTTTTATGGATAATGAAATTAATACGAGGTTGATTAGTATGCTGTTTGTTTGTTGTTGAAAGGTTCATATGCCTAGTTGTTTATAGTTTAGTACTATGGCTAGTAGGATAATTATTGAGGCTGTTGCTTGTGTAATGAAATATTTTGTAGCGGCTTCAGTCGATCGTGGGTTTTTTTTGTTAGTTAAAAGTGGGATAATGGCTAGAAGGCTTAATTCTAGGCCTACTCATATTAAGAGGAGGTTGGAGCTGGCTATTGTGATTACGGGTCCTACGAAGATGGTAAAGTAAATGATGATAATGGTGATAGGATTTATTAGTACGGGAGGGATTTAAACCAACATTTTCGGGGTATGGGCCCGATAGCTTAATTAGCTGACCTTACTTTGTAGGATAGGGTGTATTGGTAGCACGGAGAATTTTGAATTCTTAAGTGTAGGTTCAATTCCTATTATCCTAGAAATAAGAGGATTTAAACCTCTATAATTTACTCTATCAAAGTAACTCTTTTGTCAGACATATTTCTATGTGTAGGGTGGAATCCCCGCTGTAAAAATTGGTAAAGAAATATGTCACATACATAATGCTAGTGTTAGAGGTAAGAAGTTTTTTCATAGAAGATGTATAAGTTGGTCGTAGCGGAAGCGTGGATAAGATGCTCGGATTCATAGGAATGTTGATGATAGTAGTAGGGTTTCTATTATGAAGTTAGTTGAGTAGAGTTCTGGTAAATTAATATAATATAGGGGTCCTAGGAAGATAATGGTTGTTAGGGCGTTTATTAGAATGATGTTAGTGTACTCTGCTATAAAGAATAACGCGAATGGGCCGGCTGCATATTCGACGTTAAAGCCTGAGACTAGTTCGGATTCTCCTTCTGTTAGGTCGAATGGAGCTCGGTTTGTTTCTGCTAGGGTTGAGATGAATCATATTATGGCTATTGGTCAAGCTGGGATTAGGAGTCAGATATGTTCTTGAGTGGTGATAAGTATTTGTAGGGAGAATGAGCCGCTTATTAATAGGACAGAAAGTAAAATGATGGCTATTGTAACTTCATATGAGATGGTTTGGGCGACAGCTCGAATGGCTCCAAATAGAGAGTATTTTGAGTTGGATGCCCATCCTGATCATAGGATAGAGTAGACTGAGAGGCTTGATGTGGCTAGAATAAATAGTATGCCTAGGTTTAGGTTAATGAGAGGGTGGGGTATTGGAAGGGGAATTCATAGACTTAGAGCTAGTGTGAGTGATAGGGTGGGTGCGATAATAAATAGGGATATCGAGGTAGTTAGAGGGCGTATAGGTTCTTTTATGAATAGTTTTATGGCGTCGGCGAATGGTTGGAGGACGCCGTATGGTCCTACAATGTTGGGTCCTTTTCGCAATTGTATGTAACCTAGGATTTTCCGTTCTACTAGGGTGAGGAAGGCTATAGCGATTAGGATTGGAACTAGTAATGTTAGGATATTAATAAAATACACTTATTAGGAAGAGGATTTGAACCTCTGGGAACAAGGTTTTAAGTCTTACGCAATTACCTGGCTCTGCCACCCTAATAACCTGGTCTAGGTTTAATGTATGGTACAAATGTATTTTATTAAGATTTTTTTCATAAATTGAATTGGGAGCGCTTTTGGTAAGGTGGCTCCATTTCTCTTGTCCTTTCGTACTGGGAGAAATTGTAAATAGATAGAAACCGACCTGGATTGCTCCGGTCTGAACTCAGATCACGTAGGACTTTAATCGTTGAACAAACGAACCATTAATAGCTTCTGCACCATTGGGATGTCCTGATCCAACATCGAGGTCGTAAACCCTAATTGTCGATATGAACTCTTAAATAGGATTGCGCTGTTATCCCTAGGGTAACTTGGTCCGTTGATCAATAATTGGGTCAATAAGATACTTATGTTACTTTGACTTGTTAGTCTAGGTTACAATCATTCGGAGGTTCTTTTATTCTCCGAGGTCACCCCAACCGAAATTTTTTAGTTTATTTTTTTTTGTTTTTAAGCCATTAGGTTGATTTTTGGTTAAATTAAACTAGTAAATTAAAGCTCCATAGGGTCTTCTCGTCTTATTAGGGTATTCCAGCCTCTTCACTGGAAGGTCAATTTCACTGATTGAAAGTAAGAGACAGTTGAACCCTCGTTTAGCCATTCATTCTAGTCCCTAATTAAGGAACAAGTGATTATGCTACCTTTGCACGGTCAGGATACCGCGGCCGTTTAACTTTAGTCACTGGGCAGGCAATGCCTCTAATACTTACTATGCTAGAGGTGATGTTTTTGGTAAACAGGCGGGGTTCGTGCTTGCCGAGTTCCTTTTACTTTTTTTTATCTTTCCTTTTGGCACACCTGTGTTGGGCTAACGGGTTGATATTAGGCAGTTTTATTAGGGGGTTAGTGCCTATGGTTCGATAACTGACAATGGTTATCCGAGTTGTCATACACTTGTGCTAGGAGAATATTATTCTTGTTACTCATATTAACAGTATCTCATCTATAGCTTTATAGATTAACCCAATTTGTATTATAGGAAATTATTAAGATTAATGGAATTAAGATTTTTTTTATGTTGAGCTTGAACGCTTTCTTTATTGATGGCTGCTTTTAGGCCTACAATGGTTAAATTAATTGATGGTTGTTTATTCACTATTAAAGGTTTTTTCCCTTCCTAAAGAGCTGTCCCTCTTTTGGCTATATTTTAAATTTACATTTTGATTTATAGTTCTTATGGTAAATTTAAAGTTGAACTTAGGTTCTTTTATTGGGTAACCAGCTATCACCAAGCTCGTTAGGCTTTTCACCTCTACCTAAAAATCTTCCCACTATTTTGCTACATAGACGGGTTGATTCATAAAATTGTTCTTAGGTAGCTCGTTTGGTTTCGGGGTTCTTAGCTAAAGTTCTTTTGGTTAAGATTTTTCTAGTTAATTCATTATGCAAAAGGTACAAGGTTTAATCTTTGCTTGTTTATACTTTAAATTGATCTTTCATCTTTCCCTTGCGGTACTTTCTCTATAGCTCCTGATAATATGAATTTCTTTCTCCAATACTTTTCATTTGTTAAATGTTTTGATTTATGTGAGGTTGTAGTTATATTTGTTAGTGTTAGGGCTAGGATTAGTTCAAAGTGTTCATTTTTCATGAATTCTTCTGGGTGTAGGCCAGATGCTTTTAAGTTAAGCTACACTGTGATTATTCCAAGCACACTTTCCAGTATGCTTACCTTGTTACGACTTATCTCCTCTCATAAATTTTTTATGGAATTATTTATTTAAGTATATTAATTTAATTTGAGGAGGGTGACGGGCGGTGTGTGCGTACTTCATTGCGCTATTCAATTAAGCTCTCTATTCTTAATTTACTACTAAATCCTCCTTTGTCCTTTAGTTTCATAAAGGGTATCGTAATGTTCTTTGGAAAGAAAATGTAGCCCATTACTTCCCACCTCATTGGCTACACCTTGACCTAACGTTTTTATGTTTGTTCTTGTGCTTACTTTTATGCCTTTTTAGGGTTTGCTGAAGATGGCGGTATATAGGCTGAATTAGCAAGAGGTGGTGAGGTAAAGCGGGGTTTATCGATTATAGAACAGGCTCCTCTAGATGGATATAAAGTACCGCCAAGTCCTTTGAGTTTTAAGCTGTAGCTAGTAGTTCTCTGGCAAATATTTTTGTAGGTTTAATTATTTAGGTTTAAGGCTAAGCATAGTGGGGTATCTAATCCCAGTTTGGATCTTAGCTGTCGTGTATTATGTAAATAACTAGAATTACTTTCGTTATTGGATTTAAGTCCTAACAATGAATTTTCACATATAAGTTTGGATTTTAATTCTATTTATTTATTTATAGTTGACACGTTTTACGCCGAAAATAATTAGTTTGGGTTAATCGTATGACCGCGGTGGCTGGCACGAAATTTACCAACCCTAAGAGGTATAACTTAGTCAAACTTTCGTTTATTGCTTAATATTTATCACTGCTGAGTCCCGTGGGGGTGTGGCTAGGCAAGGTGTCTTAAGCTATTTTAATGTGCTTGATACCCTCTCCTTAAAGTTTAAGTAAATGTTTAAGGGATTTTACACCGGTCTATGGAGGTTTGCATGTGTAATTTTACCTCTAATTAATTATAAGGCCAGGACCAAACCTTTGTGTTTATGGGATAAAATTATCCATCTAAGCATTTTCAGTGCTTTGCTTTGTTATTAAGCTACATTAAC